CCAATCGAAGCAATTTGATGTCTGACTCGGGCCTATATGACATGATGACATGACCGATCGATAGAAATACCCCAACACTCCACCTTTGTCATATATTCCATATATCACACTAGATAGATATCATATTCATGGAATACAATTCACTTTCAAGATGCCTTGATGGTGAAATGGTAGACACGCGAGACTCAAAATCTCGTGCTAAAGAGCGTGGAGGTTCGAGTCCTCTTCAAGGCAGAATATTGATAATGCTCGTTGAATGAGCAATTCCAGAACAGATAAGATACTCGGTATATCAATATTGATATACCGAGTATCTTATCTGTTGATACGAAGTATTCCGGCGATCCTCACGATCCGAGTCCGAGCTGTTGGAATCGGCAGCGGATCACGAAATCTTGGCGATCTTCTCTATAGGAGTCCGTTTGGAAATCGTCCGCCCTGCGCGCACCCCCCGAGTATAGGATTCAACAGGAATCGCACAAGGTAGATTGATAGAAACCTATGGTAAAATACCCACCAGTACCCGTAACCCAGCAAAGAAAGTACATTACATAGTCCGTTTTAGGGATTGGCGACTTACCCCCATTCAGTGATTTTGGCACTGGGCTTTCTCAAAAAGGGTACTCTCGGGTCGGGTGAATTAGAGAATAGACAGACGTCTGTTGGCATTCCAGCCTTCCTTCTCCTTTCAGGGCCTATCCGAAAGATCTTGGTCGTGAATATCTGAATAGAACGAACCCGCCTCCGTGGATATCTTTGCTTCGGAACAAAACAATTAGAATTAGGCTCGGTCAACTGGAATGTGTATTATCCATATGGGAGATCTTCCAATTGAGAAGATCCATCGACCTGAGACGAAGAGAAAGGTCTATCTATTTTCTTTAATTCTTCAATGAAACCAATAACGAATCATTGGTTTCATTGAAGAAATTGTTTGATGTAGCGAGTAATAGGCTCTTTCGCCGTTCAAGAATTCTTGTTTAGGCAGTTCATATCATCCACACATAGTGATCTAAGATTTCAATTCTTCCATGTTTCAGCAGTAGCATATTGTTCCATGGAGCTAAGGCCAAAAAGATGGAAGAAACAAGTGTTTCCGCGACTCTACCACTCTACCATCCGGCCAATTCTGTTCCACTGAATCCCCCTTTCATGGGGCATGGGCACATATCTTTATGGCTAAGGAATGGGGAATCTTTCTCCTGTTACATGAATCAAATGTTTCATTTCATCCGGGAAAAGCCATCTCTTTCTCAACAATGTCTTTGTCATTTGATCCAATAGCGTTCCGTTAGATAGGAACAGATTTGATAAATACTGATAACTCTCGGATAGAGTATTAGAACGGAAAGATCCATTAGATAATGAACTATTGGTTCTAAACCATCTCTGGCGATGAATCAACAATTCGAAGTGCTTTTCTTGCGTATTCTTGATGAACCAACGTTTATATATAGATGTAGAAGAATTTGTTTGGGAAGCAATAAACCCCTTTGACATCTCTTCATCTGCAAAGAATTCTCGACGTGAAAACAAGGGCTGATCTTTGAATAGGGAAAAGAATGGATCCGCAGGGTCCCAAATGAATTGGCTTATTCGAAAAAAGCCTTGTTCTTTGGAAGATCTATCTCGTGTCTGGTACTGCATGGTTCCACTCTGCAAGAACTCCGAATCATTCTCTTGAAGTTCATCCTCTTTATGAGAAATGATACGTTTGCCCCGAAATGACCCAGTCCAATAGGGAAATCCCAATTCAGTGGGCCTTTCGATACAATCAAATAGATTGCCACAAGGGCGCCATATTCTAGGAGCCCAAACTATGTGATTGAAGAAATCCTCCTCTATCTGTTGCGGATCGAGGGCCCCTTCTTCAAACCCCGATTCGTATTTTTCATATAGAAATCTCTGATCAACGATAGAACAAGATCCCTTTTGCATCATATCTAACTGATTCCTTGGTTCGGACCGAAGAAGTAATGTCACTCGATTCTTATCAAACTGACTGCAATCTTTTTCTGTCCGTGAGGATCCCGCCAGAGCCAGAGCGCCTTCTACTTCTAATAGTAATAATAGTAATAGGCCATGAACTAGATCAGAATCATTCTCAACGAATCCATAAGAAGTGATCCAATTCTTTTCATTGGGTCTGGATGAAGACCAAAGATCTTGAGCGACCGATCCGGCAGAACAACTCAAAAGATAAAGAAGTATCGTGAATTTCTTCATGCTCGTTCCAAGTTCGAAGTACCATTTGTACAAAGAAGAATCCCCTCCCATACTTGATTTCTTCTTCATATAGATAGATATAGGATCTATGGGGCAATTACTTAGAAGTACATTTTGTGCAACAGCCCTTCCTATCTGATAGAAAAGGATCCCATGATCCTGAACCGATCTTATATGGGATCGAAAATCCCAAGTTTTTCTATGAAGAGCTGATCTAATTGTATTAGTTTCTATAATGGATTTCTTCTGTGTAATACTAATTGATAGGGCCTCG